ACCGATTGCTTTCTAATTTTAGAAATTTTATTTATCCTTTATCGACTCACATTTCATATCATGGTTCCATTAAGGTTTACTCTTCCTTTTCGAACTCCGAGAAGTGCCCATGAAACTCCTGTTGATGGTTCAATCAATTACTTCTTCGGAATGTTTGCTAATAATTTTTTTTATTAATAGAAATCCCTATCGTTTTTCCTTTATTGATTTATTTCTTTTGATAGATACCGAGATTTTTATTGAACATCAGAAAAAATCTAGTAACTAGTAATTAGAACCCTAAGACATAAGAATAAGAGTAAAAATATTATTTCAGCTATTATTTCAGATTGATCGAAACAAATACAAATAGGTGTAGCAAATAAATAGAATTGGGCGCTATGTCAATTCCATATATGGAATTGATATCCACATACATATATAATACATACATATATAATATTGTATATTAATCTATATTTAGCCTCTACCTTTATTCTAGAGTACAACTTTATACACTACAATAATACCAATAGATCATATGGTCGAAAGATTCATCTATTTCTTTCTACCATACGATCTATCTATTAGAATACTGCGGATTATAGTCCGCTTATTTCATTTAAGTTTCATTTAAGACGCAAAAATTTGAATCCTTTTCATTTTATTTCGTCAATTTTTGATAAGAACTCAGAAGTCAAGTTTAATTCAAATTTCAAATTAATGATTAATTAATTAATCATTTTGACTGATTGTTTTTACGTAAATGATAAGTAGAAAGGCGGTAGGAACTAGAATGAATAGTGCAGTAGCAACAAATGCAAGAATATTTACTTCCATAATCTAATCTTTTTTTTACTTCGCAATAACTCGGGATTTAGTCCCATAGAGATGATAAACCTTTCACTTGTAAATTCAATGAATGAATTCCCTCTCAATCTCGCTGGTTTTGAATCGGATGAATATCATGAATAACAATATCTGAGCTGTCAAATCAATTTCTCGTCGAAAATGGAATAGTATAACATAGGAAGTTCTTTTATCCATACCGAATCCCAGCTTGGATTCCGGACCCAATCCCAAATTCCTTTATTCCTTTATTTATCGTCTGTTTCCGTTCTTTTTTTCTATAATCAATGATTTGATGAAGTATCATCGGATTGCCCTTCCACTTCCATTAGTCACATAGTTACAAATCAAAACAAGAAAGAAACAAATTGATTATTCCATTGCTAAGAGGACCTCTGTCTTTTACCCCCTTCCGTAGATTATTAGCACTGGGTATATATCAAAGGCTCAGCGTGCAATTTGAATGCAATCCATTTTTTAATTAGTAATTGAGGTTATACAAAACCGGGGCCATAAAGAGAAATTGTTTAATCTAGAAAAGTCTTCTAATTCTCTTAGGGGAATCTTGTTAAATTCATTTTTTATTGTGAATTCCATTTGTGTATGTGTGTCCCTCTCCAAAAAAAAAGAATAGAGTATTCTATTCCACGGATCGGGAACAATCGAAAAAAGGATCCGGGATTTCTTGGAATGCTTACTATAATGCTACCGATAATTGTATTAATCCGCCCATCTCCTACCACAAAGAAAAGAAAAAAAGGGTCTTTTTTTTTTTTGAATGAAATTATGCCCCTGGCCCCCTTTCGAATTAATTGATGTATTTAGTAGATCCGTCGGGACTGACGGGGCTCGAACCCGCAGCTTCCGCCTTGACAGGGCGGTGCTCTGACCAATTGAACTACAATCCCAGGGAAATAAGGGATCTAGCATAAATTTGGATTCTTTATCTCCGTATCGAGTATTTTTGAGGGGCGCGGGGATTATACGTGGTAGATTGGCGAATTTTTGGGCCGAGCTGGATTTGAACCAGCGTAGACATATTGCCAACGAATTTACAGTCCGTCCCCATTAACCGCTCGGGCATCGACCCAGGAAGAATCGCTTGTAAGACTATTGGGAATTCGTGATCAACTTCCTTTCCTAGTCCCCTACCCCCAGGGGAAGTCGAATCCCCGCCGCCTCCTTGAAAGAGAGATGTCCTGAACCGCTAGACGATGGGGGCCCACTTGTCTAACCGTCATGATACTATGATCATAGTATGAACAGTTTTTTTAAATTGTCAATGTATGATTAGATCCGAGGAATCTTTCCGCTTTTCCTAATTGCAGATAACTTGTTGATTCGTCATTCATATTCATGAATCATTCATTAGAATGGGCATTCTCTACTCTATCTCTATATCTATATAGAAAATAGAAATCTAGATATATAAACTAGATATATAAACTAGATATATAAAATAAAAATCTAAATCTAGTATCGAAATCTATATTTATTTCGTCTAATATAAAAAGTGTAAATAATACTAAAGTAACAAAGTATAGGGTTTTCGGGGAGTCGCTGGTCCAAAACAAAAAAGGGGGGTTAAGTTCCACTTCTTTCGCTTTCATTCTTCCATTCATTGATTCATTTATTGTTAAGATGAGATAAGAATATCTCACAATAAAAGAAG